TTTTTTTTTTATTTTATATATAAAAAAAATTAAAAACGGTTTAATAATGGATTTAAATTAAAAATTTATTTATTAATTTATATATATATATTAAATATTTAATATATTAATATAAAATATAATATATTAAATATAATTTTATAATTATTAATTATATTAATTTAATATAATTTATTTGAATTATAAAAATTTAAATAGCAATTTAGTTATTTAATTCAATATTATGAAATTTTTATGATTTATTAAAATTTAATTTAAATTCATTTTACATGTAAATTTTAGTATTAATTTTTAATTATTTTAATAATAATTATTTAAAAATTTGCAGTAATTAAAATTAAAAATTTAAGAAATTAAGATTTAGTGATATTTAATTTATTAACAAATTTTGTGCCAGCAGTTGCGGTTATACAAAAAATAATTTAAATTTTATCAGTATATAATTAATAAAAATTATTATTTAAATTAAATATTAAATTATTAAGTGAAATTTTAATTTAATTAAAATTTATATTAATTTTGTGATTTATTAAATTTTATAAAAAACTAGGATTAGATACCCTATTATTAAAAATTAAATTTATAATACTAAAATAGTAGGTAATAATTTATTGAAACTTAAATAATTTGGCGGTATTTTAGTTCATTTAGAGGAATCTGTTTAATAATTGATAATCCACGAATAAATTTACTTAATTTATTATTTTGTATATCGTTGTTAAATAAATATTTTTTAATAAAAATAATATTTAAAAATTTTTATATAAAATTAATTCAGATCAAGATGCAGATTATAATTAAGAATATAATGGATTACAATAAATAAATTTAAATGAATAATATTTTTTAATAAATATTTGAAGGTGGATTTAAATGTAATTTTAATTAATTTATTAAAATGATTATAAATTAAAATATGTACATATTGCCCGTCGCTTTCATTAATAAATTGGAATAAGTCGTAACAAAGTAGAGGTACTGGAAAGTGTTTCTAGAAAGAACAAATTAGAGCTTGATAAAGTATTTCATTTACATTGAAAAGAAATTATATTATAATTAATTTGAGGGGGATAAATTAATAAAGTATAAATAATAAAAAAATTTTTAATATTAAAATTATTTTAATGGGGGTTAAAGTATATTTAATAGAAAAAATAATAAAAATTTATAGTAAATTAGTATTGTAAAAGAAATTTGAAATATATTGAAAATAAATTTATTTAAAAGTAAATTTAATTTATTGTATCTTGTGTATCAGAGTTTATTAATAATAATTTTTTTTTTAAAAATTTTCTCGAATTTAGAAGAGATAATTAATTATTAGAGTTAATGTTGCATAATTTTTTTTAATAATTAATTTGAAATGAAATGTTAATCGTTTTTAAATATATCTAGTTTTTTTAGAAAAAAATTTAATTTTAAATTTTAAAAAAAAATATAATTTTAATTAATTAAAATTGTATTTTTAAAATTAAATATTTTAGGGGATAAGCTTTAAGGTAAATTTTTATAATAAATTTTAATAATAATTAAAATTTTTAAAATTTATATTGTTTAGAAATTATAATTTTTTATAAATAATTTTAATTTAATTAAAATTTAAAATTTATTTAATTTTTTTTATAAAAAAATATATTATAATTATTAAAATTTAGATATAATGATAAAATTAGTATATAATTTAAAATAAAAATAATTTATTTTTTGATAAATTGAAAAAAGGAATTCGGCAAAAATTTATATTCACTTGTTTATCAAAAACATGTCTTTTTGGTTAATAATTTAAAGTCTAATCTGCCCACTGATAATATATTAAAGGGCTGCAGTATTTTGACTGTACAAAGGTAGCATAATCATTAGTCTCTTAATTGGTGACTTGTATGAAAGATTTAATGAGATATATACTGTCTCTTTTTAATTTATAAAATTTAATTTTTTAGTAAAAAAGCTAAAATATATTTAAAAGACGAGAAGACCCTATAGAGTTTTATATTTAATTAAAATAAAATTTTTTATAAGATTTAAAATTTTATTTTAATTAGATATTTTGTTGGGGTGACAAAAAAATTAAAAAAACTTTTTTTATAAATTTACATTAATAAATGAATAAATGATCCGTAATTTACGATTAAAAGAAAAAATTACCTTAGGGATAACAGCGTAATTTTTTTTTTTAGTTCAAATAAGAAGAAAAGTTTGCGACCTCGATGTTGGATTAAGATAAAATTTAAATGCAAAAGTTTAAAATTTTTGATCTGTTCGATCATTAAAATCTTACATGATCTGAGTTCAAACCGGTGTAAGCCAGGTTGGTTTCTATCTTTAAATTAATAAAATATTTTAGTACGAAAGGAATAAATATTTAAAATAATTTTAAATAGAAAGAATTTTAATAATAGTATTTAATATAATATATTTATAATATATATATATATATATAAATAACTATTTTGGCAGAAAAAATGTAATGATTTTAGAAGTCATAAATATATAATTTAATTATATATGTAGTAAATGATAATAAAGGATATAATAATAATAATTTTAGGTATATTAATTTTAATTTTAGGGGTATTAATTGGGGTTGCTTTTCTTACATTGTTAGAGCGAAAGGTTTTAGGTTATATTCAAATTCGAAAAGGTCCTAATAAGGTTGGTTATATGGGAATTTTACAGCCTTTTTCAGATGCTATTAAATTATTTACTAAGGAACAAACTTTTCCAATTTATTCTAATTATATTTCTTATTATTTTTCTCCAATTATTGGATTTATTTTATCTTTAATAGTTTGAATATTAATTCCTTATTATTTTAATATGGTTAGATTTAATTTAGGGATTTTATTTTTTTTATGTTGTACTAGAATAGGGGTGTATACTGTTATAGTTGCTGGATGATCAGCAAATTCTAATTATTCTTTATTAGGAAGATTACGAGCTGTTGCTCAAACAATTTCTTATGAAGTAAGATTAGCTTTAATTATATTATCAAGAATTATTTTAATTTTAGATTTTAATATAATAATATTTTTTGTTTATCAAGATTTAATTTGATTTTTTTTTTTAATATTACCTTTAAGAATATGTTGAATTTCTTCAAGATTAGCGGAAACTAATCGAACTCCTTTTGATTTTGCAGAGGGGGAAAGAGAGTTAGTTTCAGGATTTAATATTGAATATAGAAGAGGGGGATTTGCATTGATTTTTTTAGCTGAATATTCAAGAATTTTATTTATGAGAATATTATTTGTTTTAATATATATAGGAGGATATAATATGTCTTTATTTTTTTATATAAAATTAAGATTGATTTCATTTTTATTTATTTGAGTTCGTGGGACATTACCTCGTTATCGATACGATAAATTAATATATTTATCTTGAAAAAGATATTTGCCTATTTCTTTAAATTATTTATTATTTTTTATAGGGTTAAAAATGTTTTTAAATTAGTTGTTAATTTTAGTATAAATTAATAGAATAAATTTATTCTTTCTTAAGTTTTCAAAACAAATGCTTTAACAAGCTCATTAATTAATAATTGAAAATTAAATTATCTCAAAATTTATTAATAATGGGGTTAATAATAAAATAAGAGAAATAAAAAATAGTAAGTAATTGACCTGTAATAATATAAGGGTCTTCTACAGGGCGAGCTCCAATTCATGTTAATAAAATAATAATAGATACTATGGATCAAAATAATATTTGATTAATTGGATAAAATTGAATTCCTTGAATTTTTTTATTAAAGGTTAAAGGAAGAATAATTAAAATTAAAATAGATATTACTAGTGCAATAACTCCTCCTAATTTATTGGGAATAGAGCGTAAAATTGCGTAAGCAAATAAAAAGTATCATTCAGGTTGGATGTGGATTGGGGTTACTAAAGGATTAGCAGGAATAAAATTATCTGGGTCTCCTAAAAGATAAGGATTAATTAATGTTAATATAATTAATAATATTAATATTATAATAAATCCAATTAAATCTTTAAAGGTAAAAAATGGATGGAAGGGAATTTTATCTAAATTTCTATTAATTCCAAGAGGATTATTAGAGCCTGTTTGATGTAAAAATAATAAATGAATTATAGTTAATATTAAAAGAATAAATGGAAGTAAAAAATGAAATGAATAAAAACGAGTTAAAGTAGCATTATCAACAGCAAATCCCCCTCAAATTCAATTTACTAATATTGTTCCTAAATAAGGGATAGCAGATAAAAGATTAGTAATAACTGTTGCCCCTCAAAATGATATTTGTCCCCAAGGTAAGACATATCCTATAAATGCTGTAGCTATTAAAATAAATAAGATAATAATTCCTACTATTCAAGTATATTTTAAATTAAATGATTCATAGTAAATTCCTCGTCCAATATGTAAGTAAATGCAAATAAAAAAAAATGAAGCACCATTAGCATGTAAAGTTCGAATTAATCATCCATAATTAACATTTCGGCAAATGTAATTAACTCTATAAAAAGCTAATTCAATATTAGCAATATAATATATGGTTAAAAATAGTCCTGTTAAAATTTGAGTGATTAAACATAGTGCTAGTAATGACCCAAAATTTCATCAAATTGAAATATTGGAGGGGGAAGGTAGATCAATTAATGATATATTAATAATTTTAATTAATGGGTGAGTTTTTCGTAAAGGTAAAAATTTATTTATCATTAGTATAAAGATATAAATTAATTAGATAATCGTAAAGGACCAAAAAAAATATTAGTAATATTTACTACAGCTACTAAAGTAATAAATAAATAGATAATTATTATTATTATTATTAAATGAGAATAATTATTATATAATTTTGATAAATTAATTTTATTTTCATTATTAAAAAAAATAAATAAATTTAAAAAGTTATTTATTTCATAATTTTTAATAAAATTTAATCAATTTATATTATATATAAATATATATCTTAATAAAATTGATATTGAAAAAATAAAAATTAAAATTATTTTTAAAAAAAAATTATTAGAAAATATTTCATTTGAAGCAATTCTTGATACGTAAATAAATAATACTAATAATCCTCCTAAAAATACTAAAAATAAAATATAAGAAAATCAGTATGTATTAATTAGTATTCCAGATAATAAACAAGTTAATAAAGTTTGAAGTAAAATTATTAATCCTATAGATAAAGGGTGATTAAAAAAAAATATTGTGATAGAAAGTATTATAATTAATAAAGATAAAAATATTTTTAAAATTTCAAAGAATAGTTTAAAAAAAATAATAATTTTGGAGATTATTGATAAAGATTTTCTTTTTCTTTGAAGTTTTTAAAGTATTATACTTATTTTTGATTTACAAGACCAATGTTTTAATTTTAAACTATAAAAACTACAAATGATAATTTTAAATATATGATTTATTATTTTTATTATATTTTTATGTGGAAATATAATTTTTATTTCTAAACATAAACATTTATTAATTGTTTTATTAAGATTAGAATTTATTGTATTAAGAGTATTTTTTTTAATGATAATTTATTTAAATTATATTGAGTATAATATATTTATATTAATAATTTTTTTATTATTTACTGTTTGTGAGGGTGCTTTAGGATTATCGATTTTAGTTTCTATAATTCGAACACATGGTAATGATTATTTTAAAAGATTTAATTTATTATAAATGATAAAATTTTTAATAATAATAATTTTTATAATTCCTTTATGTTTTTTAAAAAATATATTTTGATTGGTTCAAATAATATTAATATTAATTATTTTTATTTTTATAAATTTAAGTTTAAATATTAATAATTTTTGTAATTTAAGATATATGATAGGTTGTGATTTAATTTCTTTTGGGTTAATTTTATTAAGAGTTTGAATTTGTATATTAATAATTATAGCAAGAGAATCATTGTATAAAAATAATTTTTATATTAATTTTTTTTTATTAAATATTATTATTTTATTAATTATATTATATTTAACATTTAGAATATTAAATTTATTTATATTTTATTTATTTTTTGAGGGAAGATTAATCCCAACTTTAATGTTAATTATTGGTTGAGGATATCAACCTGAGCGAATTCAAGCTGGAATATATTTATTATTTTATACTTTATTTGCTTCTTTACCAATATTAATAGGAATTTTTTTTATTTTTGATTATTTAAATTATTTAACTATTTATTTTATAAAATTTTTTAATATAAATTTATATTTATTATATATTTCAATAATTTTAGCTTTTTTAGTAAAAATACCTATATATTTTACACATTTATGATTACCTAAAGCTCATGTTGAAGCTCCAGTATCTGGTTCAATAATTTTAGCAGGAATTATATTAAAATTAGGGGGGTATGGATTATTACGAATTTTAATTCTTTTTCAAAATATTGGTATAAAAATAAATTTTATTTGAATTATTATTAGATTAATAGGGGGATTATATATTAGATTAAATTGTTTATGTCAAGTGGATATAAAGTCTTTAATTGCTTATTCATCTGTTGCACATATAAGATTAGTAATTAGAGGAATTATAACAATAAATTATTGGGGTTATTTAGGTTCTTATGTTATAATAATTGGTCATGGATTATGTTCATCTGGGATATTTTGTTTAGTAAATATTAATTATGAACGTTTACATAGTCGAAGATTATTTATAAATAAGGGTATAATAAATTTTATACCATCAATAAGTTTATGATGATTTTTATTAATATCTTCTAATATAGCGGCTCCACCCTCTATAAATTTAATGGGAGAGATTAGATTAATTAATAGATTAGTAAGTTGATCTTGATTATCAATAATTATATTAATTATAATATCATTTTTTAGAGCTGGTTATAGATTATATTTATATTCATATACTCAACATGGGGGGTATAATTTAAGAGTTTATAGATTTTATACTGGAGTTTCTCGAGAATATTTATTATTAATTTTACATTGATTACCTTTAAATATATTAATTTTAAAAATTGAATATTTTATAATTTGATTTTAATTTAAATAATTTAATAAAAATATTGATTTGTGGAGTCAAAAATATGAGTAATCATTTTAAATTATTAAAAATTATTCAATTTGTTTTATTAGATTTTTTTTTTTATTTTTTTTTAGAATAATAAATTTTTTTTTTATAATTTATTTTATTATGGGAAATATAGTTATGTTTTTAGAGTGAGAAATCATTTCTTTTAATTCTATAAGTATTGTTATATCTATTATTTTAGATTGAATATCATTATTATTTATAATATTTGTTTTAATAATTTCATCTTCTGTTATTTATTATAGAAAAAGATATATAAGATCTGAAATAAATTTGAATCGATTTATTATTTTAGTATTATTATTTGTTTTTTCAATAGTTTTATTAATTATTAGACCTAATATAATTAGAATTTTTTTAGGTTGGGATGGATTAGGTTTAGTTTCTTATTGTTTAGTAATTTATTATCAAAATATTAAATCTTATAATGCTGGAATATTAACTGCTTTATCTAATCGAATTGGTGATGTTATAATTTTAATATTAATTTCTTGAATAATAAATTATGGAAGTTGAAATTATATTTTTTATTTAAGTTTTATAAATAATGATTATTCAATAAAGATTATTGGAGTTTTAGTAATTATTGCAGCTATAACTAAAAGAGCTCAAATTCCTTTTAGTTCTTGATTACCAGCTGCTATAGCTGCTCCTACTCCTGTTTCAGCTTTAGTTCATTCTTCTACATTAGTAACTGCTGGAGTGTATTTATTAATTCGATTTAATGTATTATTAATTGATATATTTTTTTTTAAGATATTATTATTATTATCTGGATTAACTATGTTTATAGCTGGTATTTCAGCTAATTATGAGTTTGATTTAAAAAAAATTATTGCTTTATCAACTTTAAGACAATTAGGTTTAATAATAAGAATTTTAAGAATAGGATTGCCTGAATTAGCTTTTTTTCATTTATTAACACATGCTATATTTAAAGCTTTATTATTTATATGTGCGGGGGTAATTATTCATATAATAAATGATAATCAAGATATTCGTTTTATAGGGGGTATTAGAATATATATTCCAATAACTTCTTTATGTATAAATATTTCTAATTTAGCTTTATGTGGAATTCCTTTTTTGGCTGGATTTTATTCTAAGGATTTAATTTTAGAGATGGTAAGAATAAGAAATTTAAATATACTAATTTTTTTTTTTTATTATTTTTCTACTGGTTTAACAATATTTTATACTATTCGTTTATTAATATATTTAATAATTAATGATTATAATTTATTTTCTATATATAATTTATATGATGAAGATTATATTATGTTAAAAAGTATATTTTTATTATTATTTATAAGTTTAGTTACTGGAAGTTTTTTAATATGAATAATTTTTAATTATCCTTATATAATTTATTTATCATTTAATATGAAGATAATAGTTATATATGTGAGATTAATTGGTATATTTATAGGGTATTTAATTAGTAATATAAAAATTTATTCGTTAAATAAGTTTTTAGTAACTTATAATTTAAGAAGTTTTTTATCTTTAATATGATTTATACCAAATTTATCTACTTATGGGTTAAATTATTATTTTTTAAGTTATGGTCAGAGTTTAATAAAAAATATTGATATAGGTTGAATAGAAATATATAGAGGTCAAGGTATATTTAATATTATTAAAAATTATTCAATTTTTTATTATTTATATCAAATAAATAATTTTAAAATTTATTTATTTAGATTTATTTTATGAATTATAATTTTTTATTTTATATTATTAATTTAAAATTTAAATAGCTTATATAGAGTATAATATTGAAGATATTAGGGAGATTGTTTAATCTTTAAATATTTATAAAAAAAAATTTTTTATTTTTACAATGAAAATGTAATGTTTTAATTTAAACTATATAAATTATTTGTATTTAGTAAAAAAGAAAAGAAATAAGAAAATAAATAGAAATAAGAAAAAATTAGAAATATTAATGGTTTTAATCACTATGAATTAAGTTAGCAGCTTAATTTTAATATATTTCTTATTTAATTGGAATATATAATTCAATAATATCATTAACAGTGATATACCTCTATTTGGTTTCAATTAATATAAATAAGGAGTTAAATAACTCATTCTTTTAAGTCGAAATTAAATGCAATTTATTGCTTCTTATTTTAAATATTTAAGATAAATTGAAAAATCAATATTTTTTGAATGCAAATCAAATGTTTTATATAAACTATAATCCTTAATTAGTTCAATTAAGTATATTTTGATTTCATTCATGATATAATCCTAATAGTAAAATAATTAAAAAAAAAAATCTAATTTTTATTAATATAATAAAATTAACTAAATTAAATGATATAATAATTGGAAATAAAAGAGCAATTTCAATATCAAAAATTAAAAAAATTATTGTAATTAAAAAAAAATGTAAAGAAAATGGGATTCGTGCTGAAGATTTTGGGTCAAATCCACATTCAAATGGTGAGCATTTTTCTCGATCTATAAATGATTTTTTTGAAAGAATTATAGATAATAATATTATAATATTGGAAATAATAATAATTAATATTGATAAAATTAATAATAAAATAATTATTTATATTAAAAATAAATTAAACTTTTTGATTGGAAATCAAATATACTAAATATATTATATAAATAAATTAATTTCCCCATCAATAAATAGAAATATAAAGGAATAATCATACTACGTCAACAAAATGTCAATATCATGCTGCTGCTTCGAATCCAAAATGATGTTTATTTGAGAAATGATTATTTAAGTGGCGGAAAAAACATGTTATTAAAAAAATTGTTCCAATAATTACATGTAATCCATGGAATCCTGTTGCTATAAAAAAAGTTGAGCCGTAAATTCTATCTGCAATAGTAAAAGGTGCTTCAATATATTCATATGCTTGAAGAATAGTGAAATAAATTCCTAATATAATAGTAATAAATAATCTTTGTTTAGTTTGTGAGTAATTGTTTTCTATTAATGCATGATGAGCTCAAGTTACAGTTACTCCAGATCTAATTAAAATAATAGTATTTAATAATGGAATTTGAAATGGATTAAAGGGGGTAATATTTAAGGGAGGTCATAGAGTTCCAATTTCAATATTAGGAGATAAACTTCTATGAAAAAAAGCCCAAAAAAAAGATAAAAAAAAGAATACTTCTGAAATAATAAAAAGAATTATACCTCATCGTAATCCTTTTGAGACTAAAATAGTATGTTTACCTTGTATAGTTCTTTCTCGACAAATATCTCGTCATCATTGATATATAGTTATAATAATAATAATATAGCCTAAAATTATTAGGTTTATATTAAAATTATGAAATCATTTAATTATTCCGGTAACTAAAGTTATTACTCCAATAGCTCCTGTTAAAGGTCATGGACTATAATCTACTAAATGATATGGATGATTATGGTTTATTATCATTAATTTACTTCACTAGAATATAAAGTTCTAAGAATAGAAATTACATATGATTGAATAATAGCAACAGCTGATTCTAAAATTAATAATAAAATTTGTATAAAAATTAAAATAAATAATATAAAAAATGATAGATTAGAGTTAGTTCTTCTTAATAAAGTTAATAATAAATGTCCTGCAATTATATTAGCTGTTAGACGAACAGCTAAAGTTCCAGGACGAATAATATTTCTAATAGTTTCAATTAATACTATAAATGGTATTAAAATGCTTGGGGTTCCTTGGGGAATTATATGAATAAATATATGTTGATAATTATTAATTCATCCGTATAATATAAATCTAATTCATAATGATAGTGAAATTGATAATGAAATAGTTAAATGTCTTGTTCTAGTAAAAATATAGGGGAATAAACCTAAAAAGTTATTAAATAAGATAAAAGAAAATAATGAAATAAAAATAAAAGTTGATCCATTAAATCTATTAATACCTAATAATATTTTAAATTCATTATGAAGTTTATTAGTAATAAAATTTCAAAAAATATAATATCGATTAGGGATTAATCAAAAAGAATATGGAATAAATAATAATCCGATAAAAGTTCTAATTCAATTTAATGATAAATTAAATAAATTTGTTGTAGGATCAAAAATTGAAAATAAGTTACTTATCATTTTCAATTTATATTTTTGAATTTTTTATTATGATAAGATAATTTTTTAAAATTATTAATATTAAAAATATAGTAATTTATGATATTAAATAAAACAAAAATTATAATAAAAAAAAAAAAAGATAATAATCAATTAATGGGTATTATTTGAGGAATAAAAGAATATTACTAATGTAATAATTTAAATTTGACATATTTATGTTATATATTTAACTAATTCTTTCATTAGAAGTAATTGCTAATTTACTATTAAATGGTTTAAGAGACCAATACTTGCTTTCAGTCATCTAATGAATAATTATTAATTCAATTAATAAAATTTTTAATGGAAATTCTTTCAATTACAATAGGTATAAAACTATGATTAGCTCCACAAATTTCTGAACATTGACCAAAAAAAATTCCTGGTCGATTAATAAAAAATCTAGTTTGATTTAATCGACCAGGATTAGCATCTACTTTTACTCCTAATGATGGGATAGTTCATGAATGAATTACATCAGTAGCAGTTACTATAATTCGAATTTGATTATTTATAGGTAAAATAATTCGATTATCAACATCTAATAAACGAAAATTTTCAGGGGTAATTTTATTATATTGAATTATATATGAATCAAATTCAATATTATTAAAATCTGAATATTCATAACTTCAATATCATTGATGTCCGATAGATTTTAAAGTAATTAAAGGGTTGTTAAGTTCATCTAATAAATATAGTAAACGTAATGAAGGTAAAGCAATAAAAATTAATGTAATTGCAGGAATAATAGTTCAAATTAATTCAATTATTTGTCCTTCTAATAAAAATCGGTTAATAAATTTATTAAAAAATAAAATAAATATTAAATATCCCACTAAAATAGTAATTATTATTAAAATAATTAAAGTATGATCATGAAAAAAAATAATTTGTTCTATTAAAGGTGAGGCTCTATTTTGAAGATTTAAATTAGATCAAGTTGGCATTTCTAAAAAAAGGATAATCCTTTATAAATGGGGTTTAAATCCATTACATATCATCTGCCATATTAGAAGTTTCTTAAAATAGGTAATTCATTATAAGAATGTTCTGCTGGAGGTAAGTTTTGTAATCATTCGATTGAAGATGATATATTTAAGGAGAATAAAATTATACGTTGATTGATTATTGATTCTCAAATAATTATTATTATTATTATTATTGATAATAAAGAAATATATGAACCAAATGAAGAAATAATATTTCATGAGGTAAAACTATCGGGATAATCAGAATATCGTCGAGGTATTCCTGATAAGCCTAAAAAATGTTGTGGAAAAAAGGTTAAATTTACTCCAATAAATATTGTTAAAAATTGGATTTTTAATAAAAAGGGGTTAAATGATAAACCTGTAAATAATGGATATCAATGAATGAATCCACCTAAAATTGCAAATACTGCTCCTATAGATAAAACATAATGAAAATGAGCTACAACATAATAAGTATCATGTAATGTTACATCAATAGAAGAATTAGCTAAAATTACTCCTGTTAATCCACCTACTGTGAATAAAAAAACAAATCCTAATCTTCATAAAATAGATGGTCTATAATTAATTTGTGATCCATGTAGTGTTGCTAATCAACTAAAAATTTTAATTCCTGTTGGTACAGCAATAATTATAGTTGCAGAAGTAAAGTAAGCTCGAGTATCAATATCTATTCCAACTGTGAATATATGATGAGCTCATACAATAAATCCTAATAAACCAATTGCTATTATAGCATAAATTATTCCTAAACATCCAAAAGTTTCTTTTTTTCCACTTTCTTGTGAGATAATATGAGAAATCATTCCAAAACCTGGTAAAATTAAAATATAAACTTCTGGATGACCAAAAAATCAAAATAAATGTTGATATAAAATAGGATCACCACCTCCTGCGGGATCAAAAAATGAAGTATTAAGATTTCGATCTGTTAAAAGTATGGTAATAGCTCCCGCTAAAACAGGTAAAGATAATAATAAAAGTAAAGCAGTAATTCCAACTGCTCATACAAAAAGAGGTATTTGATCAAATGATATGTGATTGATTCGTATATTGATAATAGTTGTAATAAAATTAATAGCTCCTAAAATAGAAGAAATTCCAGCTAAATGTAAGGAGAAAATAGCTAAATCAACTGATCTTCCTCCATGAGCAATATTAGAAGATAATGGGGGATAAACTGTTCATCCAGTTCCTGCCCCATTTTCAACAATTCTTCTAGAAATTAATAAAGTTAAAGAAGGAGGTAATAATCAAAATCTTATATTATTTATTCGGGGGAAAGCTATATCTGGGGCCCCTAATATTAAGGGAATTAATCAATTTCCAAATCCTCCAATTATAATAGGTATAACTATAAAAAAAATTATAATAAAAGCATGAGCTGTTACAATAGTATTATAAATTTGATCATCCCCAATTAGAGAGCCAGGATTACCTAATTCAGTGCGAATTAATAATCTTAAAGAAGTTCCTACTATTCCTGCTCAAATACCAAAAATAAAATATAAAGTTCCAATATCTTTATGATTTGTAGAATAAAGTCATTTTCGCTAATAAAATGGCTGAGTATAAGCGGTAAATTGTAAATTTATTAACGAGAAAAATCTCTTTTATTAAATAAGTCTTATAGTCAAAAATGATATAAAATTGCAAATTTTAAGGAGTAAATTATAAAATACTAAGGCTTAAAGGAATTTCTTTATTTATAATTTTGAAGATTATTAGTTTAATATAACTTAAAACCTTTTATAGAAATATAAAGGTTCTAAAAATTATACCTAATAAAGAAATTATTCTAAAAATATTTATAATTAATAATGAATAATTTTTTAAAAAATTTTTAAATCATTTTATTTTTAAATAATTAAATATAATTGATGAATATATAATTCGAATATAAAAAAATAATATAATTAATCTTATTATAATAAAAATAAATCTAATAATAAATAATTTATTTATAATAAGGAAATTAATAATAATTCATTTAGGGAAAAATCCTAAAAAGGGGGGTAATCCTCCTAAAGATAAAAAATTAATTAGTAAGGATATTTTTAGGGAAAATTTTATATTTATAATAAATAATTGATTAATATAATAGATATTTAATATATTAAAAAAAATACATATAATTCTAATTAAAAATGAATATATTATTAAATAAAAAATTCATAAATTTTCTGTTATTATTAATGCTGCTAATATTCATCCTAAATTATTAATAGAAGAAAATGATAATAATTTTCGTAATGAGGTTTGATTAATTCCTCCTATTGTTCCTACAATAACATTAAAAATTATAATAAATATTAAAAAATTATTATTTATATAATATGATAATAAAATTATGGGGGAAATTTTTTGTCATGTTATTAAAATAAAACAATTAAATCAGGATAAACCTTCAATAATATTAGGAAATCAGAAATGAAAGGGGGTTGATCCTATTTTTATTAATATAGAAGAATTAATTAAAATAGAAAATAAATTATTAATTTCAAAATTTTTTAATAAAATTATTTTTAATAAAATTGAAAATAAAAAATTAATGGATGCAATTGATTGAGTTAAAAAATATTTTAAAGCTGCCTCTGATGATAAAAGATTTTTTGAATTGGAAATTAGGGGGATAAATCTTAATAAATTGATTTCTAACCCAATTCAACATCCTAATCAAGAATTAGCAGAGATGGAAATTAAAGTTCTAAAAAAAAGAATAAAATAGAAAAATATTTTATTTGAATTTAAATTAAAAAAAATCTAAAATAGGGGGTTAGTTTTGTATTATAAATTCAAATAAATATATTTTAGTGTAAGATGCACAATAGTTTTTGATTCTGTAAGATATAGTTTAATTCTATAAAATATAATAAAGGTAGAAATCTACTTAATTTATTCTATCAGAATAATCCTTTAATCAGGCACTTTATTTTAAAAAAAAGGGGTTTCCTTTATATTTGGGGTATGAACCCAAAAGCTTAAATTTAGCTTATCTTTAA